ATTTTTATGGATAGTTTTCAGTAATTCAAAAAAATGAAACTTTTTTTTGTTTCATTTTTTTGAATTTATCTTAAGTTTTCATTTATTTTAAATAAAAAAAAACAATAAATTGAATTGGAATCAGAGGTCTTTAGCCTTTGTATTGTAGGAACCTTTTGAATCATTGCACTACTTGATTCAAAAGGTTCTTGATGGTTTACCACTAAATTTTCTTTCTTAACTTATATTAAGTTATATATATAGATGCTATCCTTTTTTAGATTTGCATCCTTTTATTTATTGTTTTTTTTATTCAATTAATTCAATTAGATGTAAATGAACCATAACTATGTAAACCTATTCCTAAGAGATTGACCCCAAAATAGCATATCCAAATTAAAAGAAAGCCTATCGAAGCCACAATTGCAGGATTTATACCCCTAACATTTCTATTTGTTCGAGTATGTAAATAAATCGCGAATATGGTCCAAGTAATAAATGCCCAAGTTTCCTTTGGGTCCCAATTCCAATAGGACCCCCATGCCTCATTAGCCCATACTGCTCCTGAAAGAATCCCGGTAGTTAAAAAGATAAAACCAAGACTAATAATACGATAACTCCAATAATCCAATTGTTCAATCAATTGATACCTGTAATAATTTCTATAAAAACTAAAATTAATGTTTTGTGTTAGTAAAATATTATCTCTTTTATTCATGTAGTAAAGTCTACAAAAAGAAAATGATTCATTTAAGAAAAAATTACTTTTAATATTATTTTTTCCAAAAATAGGTTTGGCTTTTCGAAATGTAATGACTAGAAGAGCTATTGATAATAATGATCCGCATAACAGAGCGCCATAGCCTAATACCATCATACTTACGTGCATCATTAACCACTGTGATTGGAGAGCGGGGACTAATATTGCGGATTGAGGCATCTTTTTTAAAAGACCTGAAGTAGCAAAACCCTGAATAAAAAAAGCACTTGGCGCAGTTATTGCGTTTAAATTATTTTTATGTTTTTTATTAAAATAGGAAAGCATATGAATAATCGAGAAAGCCCATGAAAGAAAAATTAATGATTCATATAAATTACTTAATGGAAAATGTCCTGAATAAATCCAACGAGTGAATAATAATCCTGTTATACCAAAAAAAGTAATTATCATCCCTTTATTTGATGAATCATAAAATCCTATGATTTCATCTACATCAACTAATAAGGTTAAAAAAAAAATTGTCATTACAATTGAAACGACCGAAAAAGATATATGAGTTAATATATGCTCAAAAATTGAAAAAATCATAAGAAAAAAAATTGTTAAAAAAATGAATAATTAATAGTAGGGTTTACTCGATTAGATGAAATGAAAATCCGGAATTAATTTTATTAAAAAACTTATAATATCTCTTTTAGAAGCTGCTATGCCGCTACTCGGACTCGAACCGAGATGCTCTAGCACTGCTTCCTAAGAGCAGCGTGTCTACCAATTTCACCATAGCGGCAACTTGTTCAAAACAATACTAACAAATTTTTATTCAATCGTCGAGATTTAATTTAAATAAAGAGTCAATTCAATGGAATTTACAATCGATTTGATGAATAAAAACTTGTTTAATAGGGATTTCTGGTTTTGAATTCAATTAAGATCTTTTTTAGTCTCAGTTACTTAAAAATTTTCAAATTCACTTTTTTTTCCTACTTTATATTTTTTCCTACTAGAATATAATTAAAAATGTAACTAAATAAACTAGTTGGTACTTCAATTCAAAGACATAACTCAAAATGCTCTTTATCCATTTTTTTTAATCATATAAATGAGAAAAAAATGGATCAATTCAATTAATAAAATCAAAAAATAAGATTTTCACAGATTCAGATTACAATTTCAATACAATATCTAAATTCGGAGAACTAATCATTCAGAAAGGTGTAAGAGTTCAAAAAATTTAACTTAAATCAATTAATTTCAAGAACCTAGTGATTTTTCTAAAGATCTTAGATTTCTTCTCTATTTTCCTTTTTTTCTTTTTTTTCCTTGAGGAAATCTAAGATCTTTATTATTACAAGAAGTTAGTGATGGGGAAAATCAGAATCCCCATCGCGGAAATGAATAAAATAATATATTATTTTATTAAATAAAAATCTATTTTTAAGTTAGGCCAATTCCAATTAGTCTAATGTTTTGTTATTTATTTTTTGTACAAAAAAACTTTTTGAATTACCTGTAGAAAGAGATTTCCCTAACGAAAAAGCTTTCAATGCTGCCCAATATCCTTTCTTTTTCCAATTTTTTTTACGAATACGTTTTTTAGAGATAGAAGTACGTTTTTTTGGAACTGCCATTCAAAAATGAAAAAAGTTATTCAATGGTATAATTGGATGTGAAAGACATCTATTATTCTATTCTTTCTTACTCCCTATCTAGTTAGTTATTTTTTTTTCTTCGGATTATATATATATATAATTATTTTCAAAACAAATAAAGAATATGTATTTAAAGTAAAAATAGGATAAAATATTATTGGAACAAAAAAAAAAGTTAAAGAAAAATAGAAAAAGATCGGGTTCTTAAACTTTTCGATTTCTTTTTTTTTTTTTTATTTTATATTTATTTAATAAAAAAATGGAATTTTTTTTTTTAAATAAAAGGTGCGAGAGAGTTCGTTTAATTAATCTATACTGATAGATTCTATTATGAAAAAGATTATGAAATTTCTTCATTCATATGTAAAGAAAAATGTCGGCTATCATAATCTTTTTTACAAATAAAGGTCTCATTCCCATTTATTCTAATGGGAGACAATCACTCAATTCAATAATGAATTCCTTAATGATTCTAAATAATAAAATTCAAATAAATTTGTTTTTTTTTTTTTTTGTTTTTTTAGGTAAATTTTTTTTCCATTCTATGATTAATATCAAATACTTTTTTGTCGTGTAAATCTTTGTTCTATTCTTAAATATATGTATATAAATTATTGTATTACGTAATAATAATTGACGTTTTCTGTATCTGCATAAAATCAAGATTTTGTTTAGTATAAATAATAATAAAAAAAAAAAAAAGAAAAATAATTATTTATTTTTCACAGTCACTTAGTGATAGTATTTAATCACTTCTAATTTTTTGATTTGAATATATGTAGATATATATATTTTGAAGGATTTATGAAGGACTCATACTAATTCGCAAAAAATTCCATTTAGGTTTTAAATATCCTGATTTTTTTATTGTCCCCTTTGAAAAAAAAAAGATAGAAACCAGTGAATCAGAAATAATTAAGAATAAAATAAAAAAGGTTTTTTATTTTATGGAACATACATATCAATATTCATGGGTCATACCTTTCATTCCACTTCCTGTGCCTATTTTACTAGGAGTTGGACTTTTACTTTTTCCGACAGCAACAAAAAATCTTCGTCGTATGTGGACTTTTCTTAGTATTTTTTTGTTAACTATAGTTATGATCTTTTCACTCTATCTATCTATTCAACAAATAACTCGAAATTGCATTCATCAAAATCTATGGTCTTGGACCATAAATAATGAATTTTCTTTTGAGTTCGGTTACTTTATTGATCCACTTACTTCTATTATGTCAATATTAATTACGACTGTTGGAATTTTGGTTCTAATTTATAGTGACAATTATATGTCTCATGATCAAGGATATTTGAGGTTTTTTGCTTATATGAGTTTTTTTAATACTTCAATGTTAGGATTAGTTACTAGTTCTAATTTGATACAAGTTTATATTTTTTGGGAATTTGTTGGGATGTGTTCTTATTTATTAATAGGTTTTTGGTTCACACGACCGATTGCAGCAAATGCTTGTCAAAAGGCTTTTGTAACTAATCGTGTAGGGGATTTTGGTTTATTATTAGGAATTTTAGGTCTTTATTGGATAACTGGGAGTTTCGAATTTCAAGATTTGTTCGAAATATTCAATAATTTCATTTTTAATAATAAAGTGAATCTTTTATTCCTTACTTTGTGTACTTTTCTATTATTTGTTGGCCCTATTGCTAAATCCGCGCAATTTCCTCTTCATGTATGGTTACCTGATGCCATGGAGGGTCCTACTCCTATTTCGGCTCTTATACATGCTGCTACTATGGTAGCGGCGGGAATCTTTCTTGTAGCTCGGCTTCTTCCTCTTTTCATAGTCGTCCCTTCTATAATGTATATAATATCTTTGGTAGGTATAATAACAGTACTCTTAGGAGCCACTTTAGCTCTTGCTCAAAAAGATATTAAGAGAGGTTTAGCCTATTCTACAATGTCTCAATTGGGTTATATGATGTTAGCTCTAGGTATAGGGTCTTATCGAGCCGCTTTATTTCATTTGATTACTCATGCTTATTCGAAAGCTTTGTTGTTTTTAGGATCGGGATCCATTATTCATTCAATGGAAGCTATAGTTGGATATTCTCCCGATAAAAGCCAGAATATGATTCTTATGGGTGGTTTGACAAAACATGTGCCGATTACAAAAACTGCCTTTTTATTAGGGACACTTTCTCTTTGTGGGATTCCCCCCCTTGCTTGTTTTTGGTCTAAAGATGAAATTCTTAATGATAGTTTCTTGTTTTCGCCAATTTTTGCAATAATAGCTTGTTCAACAGCGGGATTAACCGCATTTTATATGTTTCGGATTTATTTACTTACTTTTGAAGGACATTTAAACATTCATTTTCAAAATTACAGTGGAAAACAAAGTAGCTCGTTCTATTCCATCTCTCTATGGGGTAAAGAAGAAGAAAAAAAAATTAACAGAGATTTTTGTTTAGTAACATTATTAACAATGAATAATAACAAAAGAACTTCTTTTTTTTGCAAGAAAGCATATCAAGTTAGTAATCATGTAAGAAATAGAACTTTTCTTACTGTTGCTAATTTTAGGCTTAATACAACAACTTTCTCTTATCCCCATGAATCGGACAATACTATTCTATTCTCTATGCTTGGATTGGTTTTATTTACTTTGTTTATTGGAGCCATAGGAATTCCTTTC